GTGACAATCACACGCTGATTTTTCTCAACCAACCACAAAGACATTGGCACCCTCTACCTAGTATTTGGTGCCTGAGCCGGAATAGTTGGCACAGCCCTTAGCCTGTTAATTCGGGCAGAGCTGGCCCAACCCGGCGCCCTCCTAGGCGATGACCAAATTTACAATGTCATTGTAACTGCTCATGCCTTTGTAATAATTTTCTTTATAGTAATACCCATTATGATCGGGGGATTTGGAAACTGGTTAGTCCCACTAATGATTGGGGCACCAGATATGGCATTCCCACGAATAAATAACATAAGCTTCTGACTACTCCCCCCATCCTTCTTACTCCTACTTGCCTCATCTGGAGTAGAGGCAGGAGCAGGTACAGGCTGAACCGTGTACCCCCCTCTTGCAGGGAATCTGGCACACGCCGGAGCTTCTGTAGATTTAACTATTTTCTCCCTGCATCTGGCTGGGGTATCATCCATTCTAGGGGCCATTAACTTTATTACAACCATCATTAACATGAAACCCCCGTCTATTTCACAATATCAAACACCACTATTTGTATGGTCAGTCCTAATTACAGCCGTACTTCTTCTACTATCTCTCCCCGTCCTAGCCGCAGGTATTACAATGTTACTAACAGACCGAAACTTAAATACTACATTCTTTGACCCAGCAGGGGGAGGAGACCCAATCCTTTATCAACACCTATTCTGATTTTTCGGACACCCAGAAGTATATATTCTAATTTTACCAGGGTTCGGAATAATCTCCCACATTGTAGCTTACTATGCAGGCAAAAAAGAGCCATTCGGGTATATAGGAATGGTGTGAGCCATAATGGCCATCGGCCTTCTAGGGTTTATCGTATGAGCCCACCACATGTTTACAGTGGGAATAGACGTAGACACTCGAGCATACTTTACATCTGCAACAATAATCATTGCAATTCCAACCGGGGTTAAAGTATTTAGCTGACTCGCCACCCTACACGGAGGATCTATCAAATGAGAGACCCCTCTACTATGAGCCCTCGGCTTCATCTTCCTCTTCACAGTAGGAGGACTAACTGGAATTGTACTGGCCAACTCCTCTCTAGACATCGTACTACACGACACATACTATGTAGTAGCCCACTTCCACTACGTACTATCAATAGGAGCTGTGTTCGCTATTATAGGGGGGTTTGTCCACTGATTCCCCTTATTTTCAGGGTACACCCTACACGACACTTGAACAAAAATCCACTTTGGAACCATATTCTTTGGAGTAAACCTAACCTTCTTCCCCCAACACTTCCTAGGCTTAGCAGGAATGCCCCGACGGTACTCTGACTACCCAGACGCCTATTCACTATGAAATATCATCTCATCAATCGGCTCTCTAGTATCATTAGTAGCAGTAGTAATGTTCCTATATATCCTATGAGAAGCCTTCGCAGCCAAACGAGAAGTTCTATCCGTAGAACTAACCTCTACAAATGTAGAATGACTTCACGGCTGTCCTCCTCCTTACCATACATTCGAGGAGCCAGCTTTCGTACAAATCCAAACAAACTAACGAGAAAGGAAGGAATCGAACCCCCGTAAACTAATTTCAAGCCAGTCACATAACCACTCTGTCACTTTCTTCTATAAGATGCTAGTAAAATCTAATATTACCTTGTCTCGTCAAGACAAAATTGTAGGTTAAAATCCTGCGCACCTTAAGCTTAACAGCTTAATGGCACATCCCTCACAACTAGGATTCCAAGACGCGGCCTCCCCTGTAATAGAAGAACTTCTACACTTCCACGACCATGCTTTAATAATCGTTTTCCTAATTAGCACCCTAGTACTATACATTATTGTTGTTATAGTAACAACCAAACTAACTAACAAATATATTTTAGACTCCCAAGAAATCGAAATTGTATGAACCATTCTCCCAGCAGTAATCCTCATCATAATTGCTCTACCCTCTTTACGAATTCTATACCTAATAGACGAAGTCAACGACCCCCATCTAACTGTAAAAGCCATGGGCCACCAATGATACTGAAGCTACGAATACACAGATTATGAAAACCTAGCCTTTGACTCATATATGGTCCCAACACAAGACCTGGCTCCGGGACAGTTCCGACTTCTCGAAACAGACCACCGAATAGTTATCCCCATAGAATCCCCAATTCGAGTACTAGTATCAGCTGAAGACGTATTACACTCCTGAGCTGTCCCAGCACTTGGTGTAAAAATAGACGCAGTCCCAGGACGACTAAACCAAACATCTTTTATCACCTCTCGCCCAGGAGTGTTCTACGGGCAATGTTCTGAAATCTGCGGAGCCAACCATAGCTTCATACCAATTGTAGTAGAAGCCGTCCCTCTAGAACACTTCGAAAACTGATCCTCCCTAATACTTGAAGACGCCTCACCAGGAAGCTAAACAGGGTGTAGCGTTAGCCTTTTAAGCTAAAAATTGGTGCCCCCCAACCACCTCTGGTGATATGCCACAATTAAATCCCGCCCCATGATTTGCAATCCTTGTCTTCTCATGACTAATCTTCCTAACAGTAATCCCCAGCAAAGTACTAAACCACACCTTTACAAATGAAGTTACAACAATTAGCGCTGAAAAACTTAAATCAGACACCTGAAACTGACCATGGCACTAAACTTATTCGACCAGTTCATAAGCCCCACACACCTTGGCATCCCCCTAATTGCAATTGCACTCACCCTGCCTTGAATTTTGGTACCCTCACCAACCAATCGCTACCAAAATAATCGGCTAATTTCTTTACAAAGCTGATTTATTAAAACATTTACACAACAACTAATAACACCTCTAAACCAAGGAGGCCACAAATGAGCCATAATCCTAGCCTCATTAATAATCTTTATTCTCATGCTAAACATACTAGGCCTCTTACCATACACATTTACACCCACAACCCAACTATCCTTAAATATAGGACTAGCCGTGCCACTTTGACTAGCAACTGTTATCATTGGCCTACGAAACCAACCAACTGCGGCCCTAGGCCACCTATTGCCAGAAGGGACCCCCGTCCCCCTAATCCCAATCCTGATTATTATCGAAACAATTAGCCTGTTTATCCGACCCCTGGCGCTAGGTGTACGACTAACAGCCAACCTCACAGCCGGCCACCTACTCATTCAACTAATCTCATCAGCAACTATTACCCTATTGCCTATAATAACAACAGTGGCAGCGCTAACCGCAACACTGCTAGTCCTACTAACCCTCCTAGAAGTAGCTGTGGCTATTATTCAAGCCTACGTATTTGTCCTACTACTAAGCCTATACTTACAAGAAAACGTCTAATGGCCCACCAAGCACACGCATATCATATGGTTGATCCAAGCCCCTGGCCCCTAACAGGCGCAATAGCTGCTCTCCTAGTAACATCAGGCTTAGCAATCTGATTCCACTTCCACTCAATGACCCTGCTAGCACTAGGCCTATTACTAATGCTACTCACAATATACCAATGATGACGAGACATCGTACGAGAAGGCACATTCCAAGGACACCACACACCCCCCGTCCAAAAAGGCCTACGATACGGAATAATCCTCTTTATCACATCAGAAGTATTCTTTTTCCTTGGGTTCTTTTGAGCCTTCTATCACTCAAGCTTAGCCCCCACCCCCGAACTAGGAGGATGCTGACCTCCAACTGGCATTACAACGCTTGACCCATTCGAAGTCCCACTCCTAAACACCGCCGTACTACTAGCATCAGGTGTGACAGTAACATGGTCCCACCACAGTCTGATAGAAGGAGAACGAAAACAAGCAATCCACTCACTAACCCTGACAATCCTATTAGGGTTTTATTTTACTGCCCTACAAGCTATAGAATACTATGAAGCCCCTTTTACTATCGCCGACGGAGTATACGGCTCAACCTTCTTTGTGGCTACCGGATTCCACGGACTACATGTTATTATTGGCTCAACTTTCCTAGCCGTCTGCCTCCTACGACAAATCAAATACCACTTTACATCAGACCACCACTTCGGATTTGAAGCAGCTGCCTGATACTGACACTTTGTAGACGTTGTATGACTGTTCCTATATGTCTCTATTTACTGATGAGGCTCATATCTTTCTAGTATCCAAAGTTAGTACGAGTGACTTCCAATCACCTAGTCTTGGTTAAACCCCAAGGAAAGATAATGAACTTAATTATAACTATCCTACTAATCTCTACCGCCCTGTCCATAGCCCTAGCACTAGTATCATTCTGATTACCCCAGATGAACCCGGACACAGAAAAGCTCTCTCCCTATGAATGTGGCTTTGACCCCTTAGGGTCTGCACGCTTACCCTTCTCAATCCGCTTCTTTCTGGTTGCTATCTTATTCCTACTCTTTGACCTAGAAATTGCCCTACTCCTCCCACTACCATGGGGAAACCAACTACCAGACCCATCCCACACCCTATTATGAGCTGCACTAGTCCTAATCCTTCTCACACTGGGCCTAATCTATGAATGAGTACAAGGAGGGCTAGAATGAGCTGAATAGAGGGTTAGTCCAACACAAAGACCTCTGATTTCGGCTCAGAAAACCGCGGTTTAAATCCGCGACCCCCTTATGACACCAGTATATTTCAGCTTCACCTCAGCATTCGCCCTCGGGCTCACAGGCCTAGCCTTCCACCGCACCCACCTCCTATCGGCCCTACTATGCTTAGAAGGTATAATATTATCACTATTCATTGCTTTAGCCCTATGAACCCTACAGCTAGAATCAACTGCCTCCTCCGCAGCGCCCGTCCTTCTACTAGCCTTCTCAGCCTGTGAAGCCAGCGCAGGCCTAGCACTACTAGTCGCCACAGCCCGAACTCACGGAACAGACCGACTACAAGCCTTAAGCCTGCTACAATGCTAAAAATCTTAATTCCAACAATCATATTATTTCCCACAATCTGACTATCAGCTCCAAAATGACTTTGAACTACAACAACACTACAAAGCCTAATTATTGCCCTAATTAGCCTCACCTGAATTCAACACCCCCTAGAAACAGGCTGGACATCCTCAAATCTCTATATAGCCACGGACCCACTATCAACACCACTTCTAGTATTAACCTGCTGACTGCTCCCCCTCATAATCCTTGCTAGCCAAAACCACATCAAAACAGAACCAATTAACCGCCAACGAACCTACATCACCTTACTAGCCTCACTACAAGCCTTCCTAATCATAGCATTTGGAGCAACAGAGATTATTATATTCTACGTCATATTTGAAGCGACTTTAATCCCAACTCTAATCATCATTACACGATGGGGAAACCAAGCTGAACGACTGAGTGCCGGAACATACTTCCTATTCTACACACTATCAGGCTCTCTACCACTACTAATTGCCCTCCTACTACTTCACCAACAAACAGGCACACTATCAATATTAATTATTCAGCACTACCCCCTAACACTCTCTTCATGAGGAGATAAAATCTGATGAGCAAGCTGTCTAATTGCATTCTTGGTTAAAATACCTCTGTATGGCGTACACCTCTGACTGCCAAAAGCCCATGTAGAAGCCCCCGTAGCAGGATCCATAGTACTTGCAGCCATTCTCCTAAAACTAGGAGGCTACGGCATAATACGAATAATAATCATTCTAGACCCCCTGTCAAAAGACTTAGTATACCCAATCATAGCCTTAGCCCTATGAGGTGTAATTATAACAGGGTCTATTTGCCTACGACAAACAGACCTAAAATCACTAATCGCCTATTCATCCGTAAGCCACATGGGTCTTGTCGCAGGAGGAATTCTAATTCAAACCCCCTGAGGCTTTACCGGGGCTTTAATCTTAATAATCGCCCACGGCCTAGTCTCCTCCGCCTTATTCTGTTTAGCCAACACAACCTATGAACGAACCCACAGCCGAACAATAGTCTTAGCTCGAGGCTTACAAATTATCTTACCGCTAGCAGCTGTGTGGTGATTCATCTCGAACCTTGCAAACCTAGCTTTACCACCACTACCCAACCTAATAGGAGAACTAGTAATTATTACAGCAATATTCAACTGATCTCCATGGACCCTCGCACTAACTGGAACAGGCACCCTAATTACCGCAGCCTATTCCCTATATCTTTTCTTAATAACCCAGCGAGGCCCGCTCCCACAACACATTACTAACCTACAACCCTTTCACACCCGAGAACACCTATTAATAACCCTACACCTCCTCCCAGTCCTACTACTTATCACTAAGCCCGAAATCATATGAGGGTGATGATACTGTAGATATAGTTTAACACAAAACATTAGATTGTGGTTCTAAAATTGAAGGTTAAAATCCTCCTATCCACCGAAAGAGGTTAGAAACAACAAGGACTGCTAATCCTTGCCCCCGCGGTTAAACTCCGCGGCTCATTCAATCTCGCTTCTAAAGGATAATAGTCCATCCGTTGGTCTTAGGAACCAAAAACTCTTGGTGCAACTCCAAGTAGCAGCTATGGTAAACACTATTATAACTACTACCCTTCTCCTAACTCTAGTAATCCTAATCTGACCCCTCATAACAACACTAAGCCCAAAACCCCTAAACAAAGACTGAGCCCTAAAGTACGTAAAATCTGCCGTAAGTACTGCATTCTTTATTAACACAATCCCACTTATTATTTTCCTAGACCAAGGAATAGAAAGCACCATCACCACATGACATTGAATAAACATCATAAACTTTGATATCAATATCAGCTTCAAATTCGACCACTATTCCCTAATTTTTACCCCCATCGCCCTCTACGTAACATGATCAATCCTAGAATTTGCATTATGATATATACACTCTGACCCAAACCTAAACCGATTCTTTAAATACCTACTACTATTCCTAGTGGCTATAGTCATCCTGGTCACTGCTAACAACCTATTCCAACTGTTCATCGGCTGAGAAGGAGTAGGAATCATATCCTTTTTACTAATCGGCTGATGGCACGGACGAGCTGACGCCAACACAGCAGCCCTACAAGCAGTCCTCTACAACCGAGTAGGAGACATCGGCCTAATCCTAACAATTGCCTGAATCGCAACAAACCTAAACTCATGAGAAATCCCACAAATCTTCATCTTATCTAAAGAATTTGACATAACCCTTCCACTACTCGGACTTATCTTAGCCGCCACAGGAAAGTCAGCCCAATTTGGTCTTCACCCATGACTGCCCTCAGCAATAGAAGGCCCAACCCCTGTCTCAGCCCTACTACACTCCAGCACTATAGTCGTTGCAGGCATTTTCCTATTAATCCGATTACACCCCATTATAGAAAACAACCAACTAGCTCTTACAGCCTGCCTATGCCTAGGCGCCCTAACAACTCTGTTTACCGCCACATGTGCCCTAACACAAAATGATATCAAAAAAATCGTCGCATTCTCAACATCAAGCCAACTGGGCCTAATAATAGTAACCATCGGCCTAAACCAACCCCAACTAGCCTTCCTACATATCTGCACCCACGCCTTCTTCAAAGCAATACTATTCCTATGTTCTGGCTCAATCATCCATAGCCTCAACGACGAACAAGACATCCGAAAAATAGGAGGTCTACACAAACTAATACCATTCACATCCTCATGCCTAATAATCGGAAGCCTCGCACTAACAGGCATACCATTTCTAACAGGCTTTTTCTCAAAAGATGCAATCATCGAAGCCCTTAATACCTCCCATCTAAACGCCTGAGCCCTCATCCTAACTCTAATCGCCACATCCTTTACCGCAGTCTACAGCCTCCGAGTAATTTTCTTCGTAACAATGGGCACCCCCCGATTCCTGGCTTTATCACCAATCAACGAAAACAGCCCAGCAGTAATTGCATCAATCGAACGTCTAGCCTGAGGAAGCATTATTGCAGGCCTAATTATCTCCTCAAACTTCCTACCAATAAAAACCCCTACAATAACAATACCCCTAAGTATTAAAATAGCAGCACTAGCCGTCACAATCACAGGCCTCGTCATTGCCTTAGCACTAACCACAGCAACTTCCAAACAAATTAAAATCACCCCACACCTAAAACTACATAGCTTTTCCAACTTACTCGGATTCTTCCCATCAATTATTCACCGCCTGGCCCCAAAACTTAATCTCACCCTTGGCAAGCAAGCCACAAAATTTGACCGACAATGACTAGAAATGGGACCAAAAGGTCTCCACCCGACCCACCACTACCTATCCTCAATATTTGATAATATGGACACTAACGTCATCAAAATTTACCTAACCTTCTACCTAGTCTCTACAGCCCTAATAATCGCCTTACTAACAGCCCTTTAAACTGCCCGAAGAGCTCCCCGACTCAATCCACGAGTCAACTCTAACACCACAAAAAGACACAACAACAACACCCAAGCACAAATAACCAACATACCACCCCCAACAGAATACATTAATGAAACCCCACTAACATCCCCTCGCACCATGAAAAGCTCCTTAAACTCATCCACAACAACCCACCCCCCTTGACTACCTCAAAACCACCACACCATTACCCCCACCCCTAACAAATACACCACAACATAACCCTTAACCGAACCCGCCCCCCACGTCTCAGGAAAAGGCTCCGCAGCTAAAGCCGCCGAATATGCAAACACCACCAACATTCCACCCAAATAAATCAAAAATAACATCAAACCAATTAATGACCCACCATGACCAACCAAAATACCACACCCAACCCCCGCTGCCACAGCTAATCCCAAAGCAGCAAAATAAGGCGCAGGGTTAGAAGCAACCCCTACCAATCCCACCACCAAACTCAATAAAAGTAAACTAAAAAAATATGTCATAATTCCCACCCGGATTCTAACCAGGACTAATGACTTGAAAAACCACCGTTGTAATTCAACTATGAGAACCATGGTCACCCGAAAAACCCACCCCCTATTCAAAATCATCAATGACGCACTTATTGATCTACCTGCCCCATCAAACATTTCCGTATGATGAAACTTCGGATCCCTCCTATTACTGTGCCTCTCAACACAAATTCTAACAGGATTGTTCTTAGCCATACACTATACCTCTGATATCTCAACCGCATTTTCATCAGTAGCCCACATCTGCCGAGACGTAAACTACGGCTGAATTATCCGCAACCTACACGCCAACGGCGCCTCATTCTTCTTCATTTGCATTTACCTGCACATCGGACGAGGCCTATACTACGGCTCCTACCTCTACAAAGAAACATGAAACATTGGAGTTGTACTCCTACTACTAGTTATAATAACTGCATTCGTAGGCTATGTACTACCATGAGGACAAATGTCATTCTGAGGCGCAACAGTAATCACAAACCTACTATCAGCGGTTCCATACATAGGCGACATACTAGTTCAATGAATCTGAGGTGGCTTCTCCGTAGACAATGCAACACTGACTCGATTCTTTGCATTCCACTTCCTACTGCCCTTCCTAGTTGTCGCAGCCACAATCCTCCACGCACTATTTCTGCACGAAACAGGGTCAAACAACCCAATCGGCCTAAACTCTGACGCAGATAAAATTTCATTCCACCCCTACTTCTCCTACAAAGACCTACTAGGATTTATTGCACTTCTCACAGCCTTGGCATCACTAGCCCTATTCTCACCAAACCTGCTAGGTGACCCAGAAAACTTCACCCCCGCCAATCCATTAGTGACACCACCACACATTAAACCAGAGTGATACTTCCTATTTGCCTACGCCATCCTACGATCCATCCCTAACAAACTAGGCGGAGTGTTAGCCTTATTATTCTCCATCCTAGTACTAATAATTGTGCCCCTACTACACACCTCCAAACAACAAGGACTAGCCTTCCGACCCCTAGCACAATTCTTATTCTGAACCCTAGTAGCAGACGTCGCCATCCTCACCTGAATCGGAGGCATGCCCGTTGAACACCCATTCATTATCATCGGACAAGTCGCCTCCATCCTATACTTCTCACTATTCCTAATCTTCAACCCCCTAGCAGGCTGACTAGAAAACAAACTCATAAACCTCAACTGCCCTAGTAGCTTAGCTACAAAGCGCCGGTCTTGTAATCCGGAGATCGAAGGTTAAAATCCCTCCTAGTGCCAGAAAAAAGAGATTCTAACTCCTACCTCTAGCTCCCAAAGCTAGAATTCTAAACTAAACTATTTTCTGAAACCCCACATTGTATATTCTTGTATGGTATAGTACATAATATGTATATGATCTAGTACATAATATGTATTATATTACATCATGGTCTAGTACATAATATCCATATTATTACATGTGAGCTAACCCATATTATGCAATGCATTATTTAATTAAATAAACTACTATTAAGACTGATATCGACATTCGATTTACGACCTCATATGAACTCCTTTCGACAAGAAGACAGTCTGAGTACTCCATCTTAAACCTCTTTGGCTAATATTTTCTTGTGTTATTAAACACATATTGAATAAGAACATATTACCCAGTAAGAACCGACCAATCAAATATTTTAATACATAGCTTGATTGAAAGGTCAGGGACAAGAACTCTGGGGGTTTCACAACTTGCACTATTACTGGCATTTGGTTCTTAGTTCAGGGCCACACATTTGTTAATCCCCACTCTTCCCATCAGTTTGGCATGAATGATTGGTGTAACAAATAATTAGCACAAACCCCCCATGCAAAGCGTTCTTTCAAGTGTATGGGGTTTTTCTTTTTCGGGTCACTTTCACTTTACACTCTTCCTGCACCCTACCAATGACTTATGTAGGTAGTCCATTACATCTTGCCCGTACCATATATTATGTAATGATTTAATGACATAGATTTAAATCATTACATAATACTTACATCGTACATACACTCTATTTACTTCTCCTCATATTCCTATTACTAATTCCCCCCCTGGTCCCCAAAAATTATCCACACTAAACCCCCCTACCCCCCTAAACGAGTCCCCATTATCCTGTCAAACCCCTAAACCAGGCTAGGCTCGATTAGTGTGATCAGTGATCAAAATTTTTACTGATATATATTATTAAAAAACTGAATTTTATTCTACAGCTAGGAAAACCCAGGTGTTTACACAGCTAGTGTAGCTTAACCAAAGCATAACACTGAAGATGTTAAGATGAACCCTAAAAAGTTCCACATGCACAAAGGCTTGGTCCTGACTTTACTATCAGCTTTAGCCCAACTTATACATGCAAGTATCCGCAGCCCCGTGAGAATGCCCTCAACCCCCGCCCGGGGGCGAGGAGCAGGCATCAGGCACATATACATCAGCCCAAGACGCCTTGCTACGCCACACCCCCAAGGGAACTCAGCAGTAATAAACATTAAGCTATAAGTGAAAACTTGACTTAGTTAACGCTAAGAGGGTCGGTAAAATTCGTGCCAGCCACCGCGGTTATACGAAAGACCCTAGTTGATAGTCACGGCGTAAAGGGTGGTTAAGGTAATTAATAAATAAAGCTAAAGAACCTCTAAGCCGTCGCACGCATTCCGAGAGCTCGAAGCCCAAACACGAAAGTAGCTTTAAAATAAAACACACCTGACCCCACGAAAGCTAAGAAACAAACTGGGATTAGATACCCCACTATGCTTAGCCTTAAACCAAGATGTGCACCTACATACACATCCGCCCGGGTACTACGAGCACAGCTTAAAACCCAAAGGACTTGGCGGTGCCTCAGACCCACCTAGAGGAGCCTGTTCTAGAACCGATAAACCCCGTTAAACCTCACCACTTCTTGTTTTTCCCGCCTATATACCGCCGTCGTCAGCTTACCCCGTGAAGGCTTAGTAGTAAGCAAAATTGGTACACCCAAAAACGCCAGGTCGAGGTGTAGCGAATGAAGTGGGAAGAAATGGGCTACATTTTCTATAAACAGAATACTACGAATGGCACTCTGAAAGACATGCCTGAAGGTGGATTTAGTAGTAAAAAGCAAATAGTGTGTCCTTTTGAATTAGGCTCTGAGGCGCGCACACACCGCCCGTCACTCTCCCCCATATATTAAAATTCTAACAAACAATTACTAATACCTTAACCCTCAACACGGGGAGGCAAGTCGTAACATGGTAAGTGTACCGGAAGGTGCACTTGGAGTAACCAGGACGTGGCTGAGATAGCCAAGCATCTCCCTTACACCGAGAAGACATCCATGCAAATTGGATCGCCCTGAGCTAAACAGCTAGCTTAACCACCTAAATAACCAACACAACATTAAAACATTTAACACCAACTCCAACCCGTCAAACCAAAACATTCTACCGCCTTAGTATGGGAGACAGAAAAGGCGCACATCCCAAAGCAATAACAAAAGTACCGCAAGGGAACGCTGAAAGAGAAATGAAACAAATCATTAAAGCACAATAAAGCAGAGACTAACCCTCGTACCTTTTGCATCATGATTTAGCTAGTATTATTGAGCAAAGAGCACTTTAGTTCAAACCCCCGAAACTAAGTGAGCTACCCCGGGACAGCCTATGAATTAGGGCCAACCCGTCTCTGTGGCAAAAGAGTGGGAAGATCCCCGGGTAGAGGTGACAAGCCTACCGAACTTAGTTATAGCTGGTTGCCTAAGAAATGAATAGAAGTTCAGCCTGCACTCCTCAGCTCACAAATATATGTACATATTAAAAATACGAGCCAGAGCAACATGCAAGAGTTAGTCAAAGGAGGTACAGCTCCTCTGAAACAGGACACAACCTTACCAGGAGGTTAAAGATTATATTAACCAAGATACACCGCTTCAGTGGGCCCAAAAGCAGCCACCCAAATAGAAAGCGTTAAAGCTCAAGCGGATTAAAAATCTATTATTCAAATACTTAATCTCAAACCCCTAACTATATTAGGCCGCCCTATGCGCACATAGGAGAGACGCTGCTAAAATGAGTAATAAGAAGGAACCCCCTTCTCCCCAGCCTACGTGTACGCTAGATCGAACTCTCACTAGCAATTATCGAACCCAATAAAAGAGGGCAATGTGTTTACTTCAAACATCAAGAAAACCCCACACAACCCAATCGTTAACCCCACACCGGATGGCCTCAAAACGGAGGAAAGACTAAAAGAAAAGGAAGGAACTCGGCAAACACAAGCCTCGCCTGTTTACCAAAAACATCGCCTCCTGCAAAAATCAATGTATAGGAGGTCTTGCCTGCCCAGTGATAAGTTTAACGGCCGCGGTATCTTGACCGTGCAAAGGTAGCGCAATCACTTGTCTTTTAAATGAAGACCTGTATGAATGGTGGAACGAGGGCTTAACTGTCTCCCCTTTCAAGTCAATGAAATTGATCTGCCCGTGCAGAAGCGGACATACAAATACAAGACGAGAAGACCCTTTGGAGCTTTAGATACAAGATCATCTATGTCAAGGACCATAAATTCAAGTCAAACTGAATAGCAATCTGATCCTAATCTTTTGTTGGGGCGACCGCGGGAAAAAACAAAGCTCCCACGAGGACTGGGACAACAACCCCAAAACCAAGAAAGACATCTCTAAGTCACAGAACATCTGACCATAAAGATCCGGCTATACGCCGACCAACGGACCAAGTTACCCTAGGGATAACAGCGCAATCCCCTTCCAGAGCCCATATCAACAAGGGGGTTTACGACCTCGATGTTGGATCAGGACATCCTAATGGTGCAGCCGCTATTAAGGGTTCGTTTGTTCAACGATTAAAGTCCTACGTGATCTGAGTTCAGACCGGAGTAATCCAGGTCAGTTTCTATCTGTAACGCTATTCTTCCCAGTACGAAAGGACCGGAAAAGAGGGGCCCATGTTACAAACACGCCCTGCCCCAACTTGATGACACCAACTAAATCAAACAAAGGGAGAGCACAACCCTAATCAAGATAAGATTATTAAGATGGCAGAGCCCGGTAATTGCAAAAGGCCTAAGCCCTTTCAACCGGAGGTTCAAATCCTCCTCTTAATTTATGATAACCACCTTAATTACACACGTAATTAACCCCCTAGCCTACATCGTACCAGTACTACTAGCAGTCGCCTTCCTAACCCTAATTGAACGAAAAGTATTGGGATACATACAACTACGTAAAGGCCCCAATGTAGTAGGCCCATACGGCCTACTACAACCAATTGCAGACGGTGTCAAACTATTTACCAAGGAACCCATCCGCCCATCCACCTCCTCCCCATTTCTATTCCTTGCCACCCCAATACTAGCCCTCACTCTAGCCATGCTATTATGAGCACCAATGCCTATCCCACACCCAGTAACTGACCTAAACCTAGGCATACTCTTTATCCTAGCCCTATCAAGCTTAGCAGTATACTCAATTCTAGGCTCAGGATGGGCATCCAACTCAAAATACGCCCTAATTGGGGCACTTCGGGCCGTAGCCCAAACAATTTCTTATGAAGTAAGCCTCGGCCTAATTCTACTATCCATTATCGTGTTCACAGGAGGCTTCACCCTACAAATATTTAACACCACTCAAGAAACAATTTGACTCCTACTACCCGCCTGACCTCTTGCAGCAATATGGTACATCTCTACCCTAGCAGAAACAAATCGAGCCCCATTCGACCTAACAGAAGGAGAATCAGAACTAGTATCAGGGTTCAACGTAGAGTATGCAGGCGGCCCTTTCGCACTGTTTTTCCTAGCTGAGTACGCAAATATCTTATTAATAAATACACTATCCGCCATCCTATTCTTAGGCACAAACTACTCCCCCTCCACCCCAGAACTCGCCTCCATTAACATTATAACAAAAGCTGCACTACTATCAATACTATTTCTATGAGTACGCGCCTCCTACCCACGATTCCGATATGACCAACTTATACACCTTGCATGAAAAAACTTTCTACCAATAACATTAGCCCTAATCCTATGACATACATCTTTACCAATCGCATTTATGGGCCTACCACCACAATAACGGAGCCGTGCCTGAATGCCCAAGGACCACTTTGATAGAGTGATTCACGGAGGCTAAAATCCTCCCGACTCCTTAGAAAGAAGGGACTTGAACCCATATTATGGGGATCAAAACCCCAAGTGTTTCCATTACACCACTTCCTAGTAAGATCAGCTAAACAAAGCTTTTGGGCCCATACCCCAAAAATGTAGGTTAAAACCCTTCTCTTACCGATGAGCCCCTACGTCACCATAATCCTACTATCAAGCCTCGGCCTAGGCACAGCCCTAACCTTCATAAGCTCCCACTGACTATTAGCCTGAATAGGCCTTGAAATCAACACACTAGCCATCCTCCCCCTAATAGCCCAACAACACCACCCACGAGCCGTAGAAGCCACTATCAAATATTTCCTAGCACAAGCTGCTGCCGCAGCTACAATTCTATTTGCCAGCACTATCAATGCCTGAGCCACAGGAGAATGAAATATCTCCTGCCTCTCCCACCCCGTTGCAATCACACTTACCATAATAGCCCTTGCACTCAAAGTAGGCCTAGCTCCAGTACATTTTTGAATGCCCCCAGTAATACAAGGACTAGACCTGTCCACAGGACTAATCATGGCAACATGACAAAAACTAGCACCATTCGCACTTATTATTCAATTAGCCCCATCAGCCCATCCACAACTATTGACCGCCCTAGGACTTATATCAGTATTAACAGGTGGATGAGGAGGCCTAAGCCAAACCCAACTACGAAAAATCCTAGCCTACTCATCAATCGCCCATCTAGGATGAATAATTATTATTGTACAACTAAAACCACAACTAACCATATTAACACTAACCATCTACATTATCATAACCGCATCAGCATTCCTAACACTCAAACTAATTTCCGCAACAAAAATCACCACCCTGGCCACAAGCTGACCTAAAGCCCCCATCATAACAGCAACCGCCGCCCTAACCCTCCTGTCACTAGGCGGGCTCCCCCCACTAACAGGATTTATGCCAAAATGACTAATCCTACAAGAACTCACCGCACAAATACTACCGCTAACAGCAACAATTATAGCACTTAGCGCCCTACTAAGCCTTTACTTCTACCTACGACTATGCTATGCTATAACACTAACAACCTCACCCAACACAAATAACTACTTAACTCCCTGACGAACACAAAACACACAAAACACACTACTACTAGCAACCCTAACAATCATAACTCTACTATTACTCCCACTAACCCCCATAATTCAAGCACTGGCAAACTAGGGACTTAGGATAATAACAGTCCAAAAGCCTTCAAAGCTTTAAGTGGGAGCGAGAATCTCCTAGTCTCTGAGTACAACAGAAACTTAAGACTTGCAAGACTTTATCTCACATCTTCTGAATGCAACCCAGACACTTTAATTAAGCTAAAGCCTCACTAGATGAGAAGGCCTCGATCCTACAAACTCTTAGTTAACAGCTAAGCGCTCAAGCCAGCGAGCATTCATCTACTTTCCCCGCCGCCCTAAAAAGGCGGGGAAAGCCTCGGCCGACGACCAATCGACATCTTCGGATTTGCAATCCAACATGTATTACACCACAAGGCTGTGATAGGAAAAGGACTCAAACCTTTGTGCATGGAGCTACAATCCACCGCCTAACTCTCGGCCACCCTACCT